TCAAAAAAATAGATTCTATGGTAACAATAATAAATGAATAGAGTAAAACAAAAAAAGGGGGGGGGGGGGTAGTAGAAAAAAAGTTATACAAAGCTATATATGAATCACCCCCCACCCTCTTCTCTCTTTTTTTTTTATTTATTTCATTAATTGACTTTCGTTTGATTAAAATTAAATTCTGTAAAAACCCCCGCCTTTTTTAAAATATCATAAACTGTTTCTGTAGGTTGAGCGCCTTTTTCAAGAAAATATAGAATCCCGGGAATATTTAAATAGGTTTGATTTTTTATCGGATCATAAAAACCCACTTTCCGAAGATCTCTTCCTTCTCTTCGAGATCGCACATCAATTGCAACGATTCGATAAAGGGCTCATTGGGATAGATGTAGATGAACTATAACCCCCCCTAGAAACGTATACGAAGTTTTCTCCTCGTACGGCTCGAGAAATTGTAAGTTAGATCTATGTATAGAATTAGAATGTTAAATAGCTCCATAACATCATCAAATCAATTAGACTATGGATTATTTAATCCTTTTTTATTCCTCTTTATCAAAAAAAATCATTTGTATTCTCATAACTCAAGTTGGATAACTCTGAAATAGTTCAAAAGAAAAGCCTTAGGCATTTCATTTTTTGAGTGGTCTCTAACCCCTTTTTTTTGTTTGTCTCGTTTAGAATATATTTTGATTCTTTATCCTTTATCTAGTTGTCGAGACAATTGAAAAGGGGTATTTCCTTGTTCCAAAATACTTTATCTTTGCCCGGAATCATTGGGTTTAGACATTACTTCGGTGAACTTGAATCATTTCAAAATGACAGCAACATGCCCCTTTTTATGATTTCTTTCTATCAAAAAATCATACGAACGATCGATTCCCGCATGATACACTTTTGATTAAAAGAGTTTCACTAATTCCACACAAATTTTCCTTTTTTATTTGAAACTTGCTCGAATTGGATCCTTTCGATTTCTACTAGATCGAAAATATACTTACGAAGTTGTTCCAACTTATTAATTGGCACTAACCTTAGATCTTTGCCCCTGAGAAGTGAATCAATACTTTATACTCGAGCTACATCATATACTGTTGACATTAAACCCCAACAAAAAACAGTGGTTCTAATGGAACAGAACAAGGGATGTCGAGCCAAGAGCACCTTCATTTCTATAGAATAGAAAATAGAATAGAAAATGGTGGTTGTAAGAATCCACAACTGATCATGTCTGTCAAGTCGCACGTTGCTTTTTACCACATCGTTTCAAACGAAGTTTTACCATAACATTTCTCTAGTTTAGTTTGGAGCTGATATGTAATTGATTCAATTATGGAATCATGAATAGTCATTTGTTCGATCGTTTCATAGAAATCTATATTTTTTCTTCTTTTATATGAATTGATCCTTGCTAAAGTAAAGAAATCTTATCAAGAATTCAATTTCAATGCATTTTTTATTTTATTGAATAATTCAATATTTTTATTTTCTTTATTAATTTATACATAATTTCTAAATATTACGAATAAAAAGTTCTTTTTTTTTATTATTAAATCTACATTTCATTTTCAAGTAACCTAATAGTATATATTCAACAATCTCAGACTTCTTCGAGTATCAAATAGTCAGAAGAAATGATTCAAATAGTTATTTAATTGAAAAACCCTACCTCATACCAATATCACTATTTGAATAAAGTTTTACTAAGGATCGCATTTGATCATCATAAATAAATCCATGATTCAAAAAATATAGATTGAAACAATCGAATTTCTTTTTTTCATAGAGTGAGGGTGGATAAAAAGGGTTGATGGAAAGGAAGATTTAGGCTCTTTTCTTTCATTTCAGACTGAAAACGAAAATAAAAAATCGAAAGAAAAAAAAAAATAAAATTACTCTATCTATCAGATAGGCTGAAGAATTGTCATTGGACTTAATTAGGAATATTCTCTTTTGAATATTTCAAATTAATGAATCACAAATCTTTTTTTCAAAAAACCTTATCGACGAAATAAAACGATAATAAAATAATAAATTCCGCATTTCCTCATTTTTCGCGTAGTTTCTTTCCCTGGAGGTTCAATAATTTTTATTTAAAGCAAGGGGAATAGAATAGTGTGTATGAATCCCCCGGTCTCTATTATTACATCAATTTCGAATTATTTATTCGAGCCAAATGAAATACGAGATGAAATATTTAAAAACGAGGTTCAAAGAAAATACATGTGTTACATATGTAACTTGATGGTTTGTTAATCAGATTTCTACAGACACTGCTATTGAAATTGATATCTTACATTGTCGATTAACTCTTATTATTATATGGATATAGTTCGAAATAACTAACTCAAATAGAAATCTTCTAAGGCAATGGATATACTATGAAAGGTACATTCAATCCCTTATTTTACCTTTTTTTACTTTACTTTTTACTTTATTGCAAATTCTTGTAATCTATGTTCCTACCTTACCTAGATCATAACTCGATATAGCTCCATCTGTATTTATTTGAACTAAATTTGAGAAAAAGATATGATTCAGAGAAAAATAGAATGATTAAAAATCAGAAACAAGAATCACGTTCTATCCATTCAATATTTTATTTTTAAAGTAAAGAGAAATTAGTTCAAAAAGACAATTTTTCATTATAAATAGACATTTCATTAGTCTGATAATGTCTATTTATATAGATATAGAAATAATAGGTATTTCCTGGGACGGAAGGATTCGAACCTCCGAATACCGGGACCAAAACCCGGTGCCTTACCACTTGGCCACGCCCCATTTAGATTTCTATTCGATACTACTAAAGAATAGTATCGGTATTGGTTATTCGTCAATTCCAGTCCAAATATCTCAAATATCTATGGACTCTATTGTTCCTGGGATTTTGACACGTGTAGATATAGAATTATCTATGGATAAAACTGAATTTATTGATCATTACATATAATTCAATTAAGATATTATATGAAAGGATGATTTCTTCAATTCGCAAAAGAAAATAGAAAAATTTTTGATTGGGCGAGTTCAAGTTCAAAAAAAAAGGATTTTTTTTTGATCTACCTTACTTTCGTCATTTTTACCATATATCAATTATATATAATAATATATTATTATATTAAATCAATCAAAATACAATTATCTCCAAGTCAAAAAAACATGTTTGTTATGCTTAATATCTTTAGTTTGATCTGTCTTAATTCCGCCCTTTATTCGAGTAGTTTTTTCTTAGCCAAATTGCCTGAGGCCTACGCTTTTTTGAGTCCAATCGTAGATTTTATGCCAGTAATACCCCTTCTCTTTTTTCTCTTAGCCTTTGTTTGGCAAGCTGCTGTAAGTTTTCGATGAAATTTTTAATACTGTCCTAGACTAGACATAATTTATTCGCGAAAAAATTCTAACAATGGATAAGATCAGATAAGTTTTACAGTATAGTATGAACTCTCGATTTAACTAATTCTTAGATAGCTTAGAGAAATATGAATCACCCCCCATTTCCTCATTCTGATTCCTTTTCATTTATTGAATAATCCTATTAATAATAATAAAGTAAAGGCCCCGCGGGGGTAGGAAAGACATTTTTTGGAATGAAAGAGGTGACTCTTATTCCAAATGAATTTATGAAAATTATTTTTTATTTCATTTATAGAAACCCTTTCATTTATTGGTGTCAAAATAGGATATGTGGTATAAAAATGGAGAATCTATTCTCTTTTTTTTCAAAACAAAAATGATCTTTTGGAGATTGTGTAATGCTTACTCTCAAACTCTTTGTTTACACAGTAGTGATATTTTTTGTTTCCCTGTTCATCTTCGGATTCCTATCTAATGATCCAGGACGTAATCCTGGGCGTGAAGAATAAAAAAAGAGGCCTTTCCTTTTACTTTCTTATTTTTTCAATGTTCTTAGGATTTTATCTATTGCACATCTTTAATTAAATAAAAAAAAGGTTCGAAGAATTGGAATTTGAAAGATAAATAAAATACCGAGTCATCAACGGAAACGGAAAGAGAGGGATTCGAACCCTCGGTACGAAAAGCTCGTACAACGGATTAGCAATCCGACGCTTTAGTCCACTCAGCCATCTCTCCGAATTGAAAAAGGATAATTACTATGTTACATAGTTCCATTACACAAAATGGAAGGCTTCAAAAAATCCCTTCTTTATCTATTTTATATATATTTATCTATTTTATATATATTATTTTACTATATAGATAGTATTTTACTATATTGATATATACAACATTGATATATACAACTTTAATATATACAACTTTGATAAGCAATCCTATTTAGATAAAGAAAAGGCTCAAACGAGATATTTCGAATAAAAAAAAGAATACCGAAAGAAAGAGTTTTTTTTTATTTTCTTTTCACGGCCTGGCCTGGTCATTACCTAGCCGGGCCTTTGTTTGTTTTTGTTCGAAATCAAATCGTAGATAAAACGATTTTGCTTTATTTGAAATATAAAATGCTTAGCTTGTTATTGAAACAACAATCAGAAGACGGACTATTTCCATGATAGAGAATCAAAGTTTAATTTCTTATTACTTATTATATTACTAATATTATTCTTTCTTTTTTAAATAAATTAAATAAAAAAAAGAAAAAAGAGAATTGTCGATTGTTGTGCAATGCATTTTAATGTCATGACATAAATAGTTTTATAGAGCCCTATCTGTTCTGTCCAAAATCCTCGAAAGAACTTGTTATTTAGTTTTTTTTAATTACTAGTACTCTTTTCCTATCTTGATTACGTCGGATTTCCTTGTTCGACAAAAAGTTCATTTCTATACAATAATCGCATTGTAGCGGGTATAGTTTAGTGGTAAAAGTGTGATTCGTTTTATTAATCCCTTATATAGTTAAGGGGTCCCTCGGTTTGATTCCTATTCCGAGCAGAAACTTTATTTCTTAAAAGGATTTAATCCTTTACCTCTCAATGAAAGATTCGAGGAAGAATATACATTCTCGTGATTTGTATCCAAGGGTCAAG